GGAATATAAGATTTTCATGAGGCTGATCCTGAGCTGCCATCCACGCACGAATACCCTCGTTTAAAAGAATATTTTTGGTGTAGAAAGTCTCAAATTCAGGATCTTCCGCTGCACGGATTTCCTGGGAAACGAAGTCATAGGCACGTAGGTTCAGAGCCAGGCCAACTACGCCAATAGCACTCATCCATAAACCGGTGACGGGTACAAATAGCATAAAGAAATGTAACCAACGTTTATTGGAAAAAGCAACACCAAAGATTTGGGACCAAAAGCGGTTAGCAGTGACCATTGAATAAGTTTCTTCAGCTTGAGTTGGGTTAAAAGCTCGGAAGGTATTTGCACCATCACCATCTTCGAATAGAGTATTTTCTACGGTAGCCCCATGAATAGCGCATAGCAGAGCCGCGCCTAATACTCCGGCAACTCCCATCATATGAAATGGGTTCAACGTCCAATTATGAAATCCTTGGAAGAAAAGGATGAATCGAAATATAGCTGCTACGCCAAAACTCGGCGCAAAGAACCAACCAGATTGTCCCAGTGGATAAATAAGAAATACGGAAACAAAAACAGCGATTGGACCAGAGAATGAAATTGCATTATAAGGCCGCAATTGAACAGACCGAGCAAGTTCAAATTGACGTAACATGAAACCTATTAGTGCAAAAGCCCCATGGAGAGCGACAAAAGTCCACAGACCACCTAATTGACACCAACGAGTAAAATCCCCTTGTGCTTCTGGGCCCCATAATAGCAACAAAGAGTGTGCTAAACTATTGGCAGGGGTGGAAACCGCCGCGGTTAAGAAATTGCAACCTTCCAAATAAGAACTAGCCAATCCATGGGTATACCAAGAAGTTACAAAAGTAGTCCCTGTAAACCAACCCCCTAAAGCGAAATAAGCACAAGGAAAGAGCAATAGGCCGGACCATCCTACAAAAACGAAACGGTCCCTTCGTAACCAGTCGTCCATAATATCAAATAGATCATTTTCTTCTTTAGTAACTCTACCAAGGGCTATAGTCATAGTGATCCTCCTATTCAATTACTTCAACCATTTCCGAGCACCTCATATTACTTCCAAGGCATACGATAGTTTAATTATCTGTGGACGATTTCTTTCTCGTTCAATGCCCTTTTTCAATGGTCTCGAAGATAGAAATTTTGCATTTTTATCTATGGGGTCACAACCGAGGTCGTGGTAAATCCATGAATTTCATTCGATTAATTTTTCTTATACTTCTTATACTATAGAAATAAAGAAATAAACATTTGAATTCATCATTATTCCATGATTCCTATTTCAAAGCCTATCTTTTAAGGGAAAATAACCCCTCTTTTCTCATTCGCTTTCTATTGCATGGGTGGAAGAACAAAAATAGGATTCTGAAAAAAAAAAAGAAAGATATTGAAAAGAAAAATTGGCTTTCGAAATCCATTTTTATGTGTAACGGAAAAGAGTTGTGATTTCTTCTTATTCCTATAGAACGTCTAGTAACAAGAATATAAAATTGTAAATAGCGAAAAATTCTTGCCTTGCGCGGTCTAAGTCTAAGGAAATACAAAAAATCAGCTTATACAACAATTTCATCCACATCGAATTTATATATCAGAATAGCGGATAGAGGCATCATTCAAGGGGTCAGGTCTACTTACTTTATCTTTCTTTCCTATTTTATGGTGGGTTTGATAAGAACCCTTTTTGCTTTGTTGATAAAAAAAAAGAATTTTTTTTATAACCTGCTTGTTTTATTCTAATAAGTCCTATACGGAAATACCTGCTGAAGAGAAAATATATCTAATTGTCTCTCAGCCTATATTGAATTTTAGAAAGAAAAAACAAGAATTTTCTTCTTTTTTTTATTAACATTAAGAAAAAAGAATATAACTAAAATGGAATTGGCAATATAATTTTTATGCACTTGTGAAATGCAAAAAAAAATGAAGGATTTTTTGCAATCGTTATTTCTTGCCTCTGTGATATCACGAAAACCTTTTGATTTGGAACGGGGAGAGATGGCTGAGTGGACTAAAGCGGCGGATTGCTAATCCGTTGTACAATTTTTTTGTACCGAGGGTTCGAATCCCTCTCTTTCCGCCCCCTTGGATCATTTGGGACTTTCGAATTGTAAGGAATTCTGACCCCCGGATTTTCTCATAGATAAATGTACGAAATAAATCCAATTTGTAAGAAACAATTCCAAAAAATTTTGGATTTTTACTCCTCACGCCCAGGATTACGTCCTGGGTCATTAGATAAGAATCCAAAGATAAAGAGGGAAACAAAGAATATCACTACTGTATAAACAAAAAGTTTGAGAGTAAGCATTACATAATCTCCAAGATTTTTTTTTAAGGAATAGATTACCCGTTTTTTCTTACCACACAGATCCACTAGTATGGGTTTTGTTTATTTTGACACCTAAAAATTCAAAAATCAATTCTTAAAAAAATTGCAAGAATTGCCTTATAATAAGCACTCTTATCAATAGCTAAAATTAGTTTAGCTATTGTGTGGGTATCTAAAGGTACCTGCTCAACGTGGGTACAGGGGGTAGAAAGGCTGATCCAAAATTATTGCTGCAGCTATACATTCAATGTAGAAGAATTTGAATTTTAGAATTGAAGGTTCATAATATAAGACTTCTCGGCTCTTATCCCTATTTTTTGAATTTTTTTTTGGAATGAATACATCATTCAATTTGACAGACAGAATAGTAAAGATTTCATCGAAAACTTACAGCAGCTTGCCAAACAAACGCTAATAGAAAAAAGAGTACAGGTATGACAGGCATAACATCCACGATTGGGTTGAAAATGGCATAAGCTTCGGGTAATTTGGCGAAGAAAAAACTAGTCGAATAAAGAACAGAATTTAAACAGATACAGGTTAAACTAAGTATATTAGGCATAACAAGCATTTCGTTCTTGTAGAGTAGATAATTTGATTTTGATTGAGTTATTTTTCTAAGGGAAAAAGGAAAGGAAAAGGTGGATTCAAAATCCTTTTTTCTTCGGACTTTCCCAAACACAAAATACCTCCTTGTATTCGCATTCTCAAATGAGAATGGAAGAAATTCGACTTTCATATAATATCTTAATAGAATTCCATGTAATGATCAATGCATTTTTTAGATTCTATATTATCCGCATGTCTAGAGTCCTAGCAATAAAATTCCCCTCTTTTTTTAGGTAATTCCAGTGGGATTGACGAATATTATATATAAATAATAGTGTTTATTAGTGTCGCATAAAACGAAATGGGGCGTGGCCAAGTGGTAAGGCAGCGGGTTTTGGTCCCGTTACTCGGAGGTTCGAATCCTTCCGTCCCAGATTTTTTCTGATGAAACGAAAAAAAGAATCATATTGTGCCCTGCACGACACAAAAGTTTATTAAAGAGAATAATTCTCTCTTATGAACTCTTAGATTAGATGCATTTCTAAGTATTCATTTTCTTTCTCAAAAAAGAAAATAAAAGGGCGAGTATCCTAATTCTATGTTTCATCGCCAGATTAAAAAGTAGGATGTTTTTAATTTCAGCACAGGCCTTAAACCTTTTGACCAAGATCGGCGTGAGAAAAAAGAAAGGGTTTCCATTCTACGGATAGGGCCTCCATTTTTCTATTTTAGGTATTATCTCATTTGTGAATATCCATTTATAAATGATGAGACCTATCCCTTTATGATAGAGATAAATTTTTGTTTTGTTGTATTATTTTGTTGTATTATTAGTAAAAAAGAAGGGTCCTTTTTTGGTTAACCGAAAAGGATCTCGATCCGTGATTCTTTAAAAATCCAGAATGATCCATTCTGGATTTTCTTATTTTTTTTTAGTTCTTTCTTTTACCTAAAAAAAAGAATGCTATAAGTAAAAGCAAAGACCTTAATTTTACTTTACATGAATTTTTTTTTTACTTCAGAAGATTTTTTCCTTCTTTTGTTATTCTAGTCGAAGAAGTATGAGAATTTTTTAACTACAAAAAAACTGCCAATCTTTTTATTAGCATAGTTTATTTTGGTTAATAGTTAATTGTTTTTGTTACAGAAAAATATATTAGTAATTAAATTAATTAAACTTTTTTATAGGTTGATAGTTTATTTGTTGGAGAAGAGTAGATCCTTCTCATTTCAGGATTGATCATCTCGAGTTCTCCGTTGAGGATGGAAATTCAATAATAAATAAGTCTTAAGCAAACTATTTTATTCAGCTTTTTCGAACTATGTTGCATTCATATGATAGAATATGGGTTTAAATAAATTAGATCTTTGCAGAGCCTGCCCTGATAATAATATCTCCATAGATAGCAAGTTTGAATTAGTATATAAAACCAATGACTATTCATGATTCCATCCATATTGGATCAATTCTCGATACCACTTTGCAATGAAATTAGAGGGATGTTATGGTAAAACTTCGTTTAAAACGATGTGGTAGAAAGCAACGTGCGACTTGAAGGACATGATCGATTGTGGATTTTGCTATCCATCATTTTCCATACTAATGAAAATGCTCTTGGCTCGACATAGTCTGTTCTATTTGTACCGAACTAAATTTGCGCTGGGTTGTTTGTAAGTAAATAGTACACCGTGGAGCTCGAGAGGATAGAATTTCTTTTTTATCAAGGGAAAGAATCTAGGGTTAGTGAAAACTAATAAATTAGGCCAACTTTGTCAGTCTATCCTTAATATAGAAATCGAAAGAGTAAAATAAGAAAAAAGAAAAATTTTGGAAGGTTGGAAAAACTTTTCCCATTAAAAGTCTATCAGAATCAATCGTTTATATTCGATTTCTTTCATATTCTCTTTCTATAGAAGAGGGAAGTGCTTTATCGAAGGAAATAAGAAAAAAAAAGAAAGGGTATGTTGCTACTCTTTTGAACGAAAAAAGAATAGGAATTCCCGAAGTAATGTCTAAACCCAAGGATTTCACAAATCAAAGATAAAGGATTCCGGAACAAGTAAACACGATTTTCAATCGTCTCAACAATAGAATTAGATTAGAATAAGGAATAAAAGTCAATTTGTTCGAGATGAGATAAAGAAAAGAGTTTAGAGACGACTCAAAAAATTTCGAAGGATTTTTCTTTTGAAGTCTGTCAGTCAAAATTAGCCAACTTGAGTCATGAGTATAAATGAAATTTGTTTTTTCTTTTCCGTAAGGAAATTAATGCAAATCATAGTCTAATTTCTATCTACTTGTATTATAGACAGAAATTCGAATCATTTTCTCGAGCCGTATGAGGAGAAAACCTCTTATACGTTTCTAGGGGGGGCATTGTTTATCTACATCTATCCCAATAAGCTGTCTATCGAATCGTTGCAATTGATGTTCGATCTCGAAGAGAAGGAAGAGATCTTCGAAAAGTAGGTTTTTATGATCCGATAAAGAATCAAACTTGTTTAAATGTTCCAGCTATTCTCTATTTCCTTGAAAAGGGTGCTCAACCTACAAGAACTGTTTATGATATTTTAAGGAAAGCAGAATTCTTTAAAGATAAAGAAAGAACTTTGAGTTAATTGAAGAACTAAATGAATAAATAAAGTAGGAGAGGGTCACTAGTACCCCTTAATTATTTAGACACAATTTGCGTCTTTCTTAGTCCTATTTTTTTTTTTGCTGCATTTATGTCGTGCCAATCCAACAAAAGCCCTTATTTTATTTCCTTTTTGTATCTAATTGGTTTTCTTACCATTGTATTTCCATTGACAAAGGTCTATTGAACAAATAGAATTTGTAGATAGATAGGTCTCTTTATCGTCACTCTATATTAGGTATTTCTGTCTACACTTCCCTCAAATGATAGGGTTGCCCCCCTTGCTTGTACTCTCATACAATACAAGATTTTTTTTCTTTAAAGAAAAAACAAATTGCTAAAAAATGACAATTTTGCCATTGTGATTGGGGCTACTCCTTTTTTAACCTTAGTGAAATTTAACCGGATCTGTTCATTTTGGTATTTTAGTGTTTTTAATGGGTGATAAAATTTTTCTTTTGATGTCTTGCTAATTCAATGTTTTGACAGGAGCGTCCAGTGTAATTCCATCGATTTTTGGATTTCGATCGTATCTAAGATCCTATTTTATCTGGGTTGCTAACTCAATGGTAGAGTACTCGGCTTTTAAGTGCGACTATGATCTTTTACACATTTGGATGAAACAACAAATTCGTCCAGACTCTTGGTAGAGTCTAGAAGACCACGACTGATCCTCAAAGGTAATGAACGGAAAAAATAGCATGTCGTAATAAAATCAATTTCTTTTTTTTTTTTTTAATAAAAAAATTCCGATTTTCTGGGTCTAGTGAATAAATGGATAGAGCCTGGCTCTAATTCTGGTAAAATAAAAAGCAACGAGCTTAACTTCTTAATTGGAATTATTCCCCGATCTAATTAGACGTTAAAAATGGATTAGTGCCTGATGTGGGGAAAGGTTGGGTTTTCCTATGAGTGGACCCTTTACTTTTTTTTAGAAATCCTAATTATTCTTGATTATGGATTGAAAAGGGATGTTATGAATTGAATGTGTAAAAGAAACAGTATATTGATAAAAAACTGTATTCCAAAGTCAAAAGAGCAATTGGCCTGCAAAAATAAAAGATTTGTTCTTTTTTGTAATTAGAACAAACATAAACTAATTCGATAGAAAAAGATCTATGAATTAGACTTCCTTTCTTTCCGGGGTTTGTATTAAAAAATGCAACAACCTGTTCTGACCATATTGCACTATGTATCATCCTTTGATAAACCGAGAAATGTTTTTATTTCTCTGATTCAAGTAGAAATACAAATGGAAAAATTCGAAGGGTATTTAGAAAAATGGAAATCTCGTCAACAATACTTCGTCTACCCGCTTCTCTTTCAGGAATATATTTATGCATTTGCCCATGATTATGGATTAAATGGTTACGAACCTGTGGAAGTTATTGGTTGTAATAACAAGAAATTTAGTTCACTACTTGTGAAACGTTTAATTATTCGAATGTATCAGCAGAATTTTTGGATTAATTCGGTTAATCCTCCTAACCGAGATCCATTGTTGGATCACAGCAATTATTTTTATTCGGAGTTTTATTCTCAGATTCTATCTGAGGGGTTTGGGATCGTTGTAGAGATCCCATTCTCGCTAGGAGAACTATCTTGTCCGGAAGAAAAAGAAATACCAAAGTTTCAAAATTTACAATCTATTCATTCAATATTTCCCTTTTTAGAAGACAAATTTTTGCATTTACATTATCTATCACATATAGAAATACCCTATCCTATCCATTTGGAAATCTTGGTTCAACTCCTTGAATACCGGATCCAAGATGTTCCATCTTTGCATTTATTGCGATTTTTTCTCAACTATTATTCGAATTGGAATAGTCTCATTACTTCAAAGAAATCGATTTTTCTTTTGAAAAAAGAAAATAAAAGACTATTTCGATTCCTATATAACTCTTATGTATCAGAATATGAATTTTTCTTGTTGTTTCTTCGTAAACAATCTTCTTGCTTACG